AAACGGAATCACGCTCTGTAGGACTTGAACCTACGACATCGGGTTTTGGAGACCCGCGTTCTACCGAACTGAACTAAGAGCGCTTTCTTATGACAGGGGATACGATTGGAAAGAAAAGGATTTTTTTGTACCTCCAATGCATCTTGCTTGCATACATCGATCGGTATGCAAAAATGAAAAAGGATTCTGTCCAATTTGAATCGATTTCACTTAATTAATATTAATCCCTCGTTACTGCCCATAGGAGAAGTAATAGGTAGGGATGACAGGATTTGAACCTGTGACATTTTGTACCCAAAACAAACGCGCTACCAAGCTGCGCTACATCCCTTTTCAAAATTTTTGTACAGTATCATTGTACAAAATCCATGTATTGTTTTCCACATCGTGATTTTCTCTTCTATCTATATACAATTTTCTTGTCATTTCTTATTTTTGGTTTCATATAATAAAAGAATTGTATATATCTGAAACCTAACGTAAAAAAAAATGATCTTGAACTACAGCATCTGACCATATATGTATTACAATAAAGAAGGAGGATTTTCAATGCGAGATATAAAAACATATCTCTCCACGGCCCCTGTGCTAACTACTCTCTGGTTTGGGTCTTTAGCAGGTTTATTGATAGAAATTAATCGTTTATTCCCAGATGCTTTGTCATTCCCTTTTTTTTAATTCTAGTTATTGATATGCGAAAAATAAAGAAAATTTGGGATACAATTATACGTGATGTGACTAAAACCCCGTCCACCCTTTTTTCATTCAGTTCTTTAGGATAGGAAGGAAAGAGAAAGTGTATTGAACCTCAGCAAAAATCCTGTGGATCTAAGATCCTATTTTGGAGAACATAAATGGAAAGGGGAGTATGGTCTAGGGCAGGCTGCACGAAATCCATCATAGCATAGAAAGAGGATCCTTAAATGCTGGGATTAGCATAGGAATAATTGCTAGTTAGAAAAAAATTGTATTACTTACATTATTACTATTATTCTATTCATATTAATTTGAATTACAACGAAATCTTTAGAAATGGAATTTCTAGTTAGTAACTTCTATTGATTTTTTTTGTTATTTTCGTATTCTTCGGTTCGGATCGAAAATAGAAGAGTTAAGTCGATTCAAAATGTAAAGGAGGTTTATGGCCAAGGGTAAAGATGTCCGAGTTATAGTTATTTTGGAATGTACCAATTGTGTCCAAAATGGTGTCAATAAAGAATCGCCGGGCATTTCTAGATATATTACTCAAAAGAATCGACACAATACGCCCAGTCGATTAGACTTGAGAAAATTTTGTCGCTATTGTCACAAGCATACGATTCACGGGGAAATAAAGAAATAGATCGAGCGGAACGTGTGTTCGATCTTTCCAATCCAAGGGGCAGGAAGCAGGAAAAGGAGGAACTTCACATATATATATAATACAAATCAAACCTTATTTTGGTCGGATCTGAAATGAATAAAAAAAAAATATAATTTTAGAGAAAAGGAAAAACCCATGGATAAATCCAAGCAACCCTTTCGTAAATCTAAGCGATCTTCTCGTAGGCGTTATCCCCCAATTGAATCGGGGGATCGAATTGATTATAGAAACATGAGTTTAATTAGTCGATTTATTAGTGAACAAGGAAAAATATTATCTAGACGGGTGAATAAATTGACCTTGAAACAACAACGATTAATTACTATTGCTATAAAGCAAGCTCGTATTTTATCTTTGTTACCTTTTCTTAATAATGAGAAACAATTTGAGAGAGCCGAGTCGATCCCTAGAACTACTGGTCCTAGAACCAGAAATAAATAGACATACTCCTCAATTTACCCAAAACTCCAATCGGAACTCAAGCTCGGATTTCTTTTTTGTTTGAAAAAGTCTAGAATCCAGGTTTTCTTGTTGTGTTATAAGAAACAACAAATAGGGGAAGAAGAAATCTTTTTTTTATTGAAAGATGTTCGTTCATTCCTACTACTTAATCTTAATTTATTCTATCTTCCCGGAGAAGGGACTCCGGGAATTCTTTTTCAATCATTTCTATATATTAATATCACTTTAGAATCTCCTTTATTTGAGAATCTTATTGGAAATCATGTAAAGACAATTCTTATTTGATATAGCTATTTGTGCAAGTATTTTACGATTAAGAAGCAATTGCTTCTTGTACATATTGTGTATTAATCGACTATAACTATAGAATACCCCCTTTTCACGAGTTACTGCATTTATCCGAGTGATCCACAAACGACGAAAATCCCTTTTTTGTCTTCCCCTATCTCGATGAGAGGAAACCAAAGCTCTCATTTTCTGTTGAGTAGCCGTTCGAGTAAGTCTTGAATGAGCCCCTATAAAGGTTGATGCAAATAAACGAATTTTTGTTCGACGTCTCCGAGCTATATATCCTCGTTTAACTCTGGTCATTGAATCAAATTAAACTTTAATGAATAACTAATTGATTTTTCTTCTTTCAGTCATCCTTTTATTCCCCGGTTGCTTAATAACAAAACGGATTATTCCAATATATAAAATAAAAATTCCAATGGCTTTTGCTACTATGACCTTCCCAACCACGATTTTTTATTCCTTCCAGACATTTTACTTGGAAATAAGAAATTTTATCGATACTAAAAAAATCAAAATAGTGGGTTCCGTCGTTTCTATGGTTACTTCGTAAACGGTGAGGTCCTCTCTATACACCGGAGCCTCCTCTTTCATTTCATTTAATCAAATGTTATTGTGAACTTGTATAGTTCACAATCTTTGGCTCTACCCATCAATTATACAATAATAGATAGCTCTTTTCACAAAAAAGGCTATCCATACAGTGACGGCATTTAATTATAAAAGTTGGCTAGGTAGCTGACCTTGTTAGTCCGTTCTTTCAAGAATAAGAACATGATTTTTTGCTTCTTATAGTACTATTTCCTCCGCTTAATGGATAACTATTTGCTACCAATGGGGAATTTCTTCTCATCTCAAATGGAGGTGATTGGATTTGCACCAATGGAAACCATAAATTCCATACACAAACAATATAGGTATTATGATAGATAGGTATATATATATGATAGATCGATAGATCCTCATTTTTAGGTAATAAATACCCTTTTTCCACTCTATCTATCCTATGTTACTGGCAATTGGTACTGGAAAAATTGTTTCATTTATTCGAACTCATGATCTAAACGAGTCGCACATACACCCTAGTACATGTTCCTCGACGCTGAGGACATCCTCGAAGAGCGGGGGATTTCGTGACATTTCTTATTGGCTGTCTTGTGTTTCTAATAAGTTGTTTAATAGTTGGCATGTCGTATATATGGATAGAATAGTTTGGTTTAGATCGATCTTAACCTGATGATTATGATTAGGAATTATTTCGATTCAATATCAAATCACGGAAAATTCGAATTATGGTTTGAATTGGAAATGGAATCATGGATTGAATTTACACGGAATTCCCAGTATTTTCATTTTCGACCGCTACAAGATCAACAATGCCATGAGCTTGGGCTTCTGTTGCTGACATAAAAACATCTCTTTCCATGTCTTCGGATATAACCCATAAGGGGTTGCCCGTTCTTTGTACATAAACCTTTGTAAGGGTTTCGCGAAGTTTCAGTAGTTCTTCCGCTTCCAGGAGAAATTCCCCTGCTTGTGCCTCATAAAAAGAACTAGCGGGTTGGTGAATCATAACCCTGATAATATTGATATAACATTATGCATGAATGGTTCTTCTATCTCGAACGATTGGGGTCAAATAAGGGATAAAAAAAAACAAGAAGAAAAAAATAGAATAGAATTGAACAACCGTACAGGCATCTTTTGCTCATTGCATACGGCTCTGCAATGGAATTTACTTTTTCCTCCCTTCTATTCTATCGAAGAAAGAAATAGGATCCCTACGATCCAAATCGTTGAATGATCCATTTACCACCCTTCCTTTCGTATCATAGGAAGAAAAAAATACTATGATGGTTCTGTTGCTTTCTATATTTATCTCATCTGTGATTTAGCAATCCCAAAGTTTCTTTTTGACTTTTTGATACGATCAAAATAAGTAAAAATGATCCTTTTTTCCCATTTTCGTACTCTTTCTTTCATAACATAAATATCAGTAAAGAGACTTCTGGTGTGGAAGAAAATGGTTTGTGACGCTGAAATGTACTCCCGACACATAAGATAAAATCGGAAATAACCCCTGTTTCATACTACTATCTCGATATAAAATCTCATGTTAAGAAAAACAATAATGGATTGTTCATATCGAACTCGAAGTGCCATGCTATTATTACTTATTATTCATATTCGATATGGCGAAGGCATAGTCTTCTTCTTTTTTTCAAATAAATATTCATTGGCGCCAAGCGTGAGGGAATGCTATACGTTTGGTAATTTCTCCTCCGACCAGAATGAAAGATCCCATTGAAGCGGCTAATCCCATGCATATTGTATGTACATTGGGTGACACAAATTGCATAGTATCATAGATGGCTATTCCTGGTATTACCCATCCGCCGGGAGAGTTTATAAACAAATAAAGATCCTTAGTATCATCTTCTATACTAAGATATACCATGAGACCAACAAGTTGATTCGAGATCTCGCTATCAACCTCTTGCCCTAAAAAAAGTAATCTTTCTCGATGAAGTCGGTTGATTAGGACAAAATTGTATCCTTTAGGAACCGTACGTGCACCTTTGGATGCATACGGTTCAAAAATAAAATTGCGAAAAAAGAATCAATGTGTCTATTCTATTCCTATCTCTTTTTTTGTAACAGATTTCCGTTTTTCTAAAAAAGGGGTTTTTCCTCCATTTTTCAAAAAATTTGCCCCTTCCCTAAAAAAAAGAATTTACTGATTGAATTAACCTTTCATTGATGTATTGTTTCGTCGAGATGAAAATCACGATGTCATTTTCTTGTTCCTGAATGGGCTCTTTCAATTCTTTTAGGTTTATGTTCTACTCCGGGGAAAGATCTGCCCGAATTCTATTTGCACATATAGGGCAAATGATCTCAGTACCACTTCTTTTTGCTACGACTTTTTTTCAATTCGTTTCATGCCTTCCCCCAAACTAAACTATTTGATGTATTCATCATACCGGTTAGCACGGCAGTTTCAGATCACCCCTCCCTATAATAAGTATAAGAATTGTCTATGATACAAGTGGTAATCGCGCATATATTACCATTATCGATTTGGTATTTTCTGAACGGAGCCTGGATACTTTATTTTATTAGTCCAAGTCAACCATAAATTCTTCTAATTGATAATATTTATCCTCAATATAAATTGATCTAATTTCACTTCACGCTCCGAATGATTAATGGTTCAATCAATACAATATTTACAATATTTCTTGGGCGAAACGGAGGATATCTCGATCGGGTGAGAAAACGGGTAAATCCCGTATAACCCAATATGTCTGACAAGTCGCACTATACGTCAACCCAAAATGCATCTTCCTCTCCAGGACTCCGAAAAGGTACTTTTGGAACACCAATGGGCATTAAATTTAAGAAAAAAATTAAGTACTATACTTCACTTTAATATGGAAACGTAAGAATGGGTTTATTGTCTTCATCATTTTTTTTTTCTGTTTATTATATTTTATACATAGATTGAAGGTTTATATGGGAAGACAAAATAAATAAAAATTTGAACGAACAGGTCCGTCGATCATTCGAATAATGAATAAGTATCTATGCATTCCTTCCCCTAAAAAGGGACCAATCCTCCCATTGCGTATTGGTACTTATCGAGTATAGAATAGATCTGCTTCTCTTTGTTCTTACGAACAGAATTCTTCCGTTATTTTCAACGGAACGGAAGAAATAGTAACCCTTTCTTATACAGAATCCACTGAAAAGGTTAGGTACATAGTATAAGTTTCAATGCGATAAAGTTACATAGTATCTATTTTTCTTTGCTAAAGGGGTATTTCCATGGGTTTGCCTTGGTATCGTGTTCATACTGTCGTATTGAATGATCCCGGTCGATTGCTTTCTGTCCATATAATGCATACAGCTTTAGTTTCTGGTTGGGCGGGTTCGATGGCTCTATACGAATTAGCGGTTTTTGATCCCTCTGACCCTGTTCTTGATCCAATGTGGAGACAAGGTATGTTCGTTATACCTTTCATGACTCGTTTAGGAATAACGAATTCGTGGGGTGGTTGGGGTATTTCAGGAGGAACTATAACGAATCCGGGTATTTGGAGTTATGAAGGCGTGGCAGGGGCACATATTGTGTTTTCTGGCTTGTGTTTCTTGGCAGCCATCTGGCATTGGGTGTATTGGGACCTAGAAATATTCTGTGATGAACGTACAGGAAAACCTTCTTTGGATTTGCCCAAGATCTTTGGAATTCATTTATTTCTCTCAGGAGTAGCTTGTTTTGGCTTTGGCGCATTTCATGTAACAGGTTTATATGGTCCTGGAATATGGGTATCCGATCCTTATGGACTAACTGGAAAAGTACAATCTGTAAATCCGGCGTGGGGCGCAGAAGGTTTTGATCCTTTTGTTCCGGGAGGAATAGCCTCTCATCATATTGCAGCGGGTACATTGGGCATATTAGCAGGCCTATTTCATCTTAGTGTCCGCCCGCCTCAACGCCTATACAAAGGATTACGTATGGGCAATATTGAAACTGTACTTTCTAGTAGTATCGCTGCTGTTTTTTTTGCAGCTTTCGTTGTTGCTGGAACTATGTGGTATGGTTCAGCAACTACCCCAATCGAGTTATTTGGTCCTACTCGTTATCAGTGGGATCAGGGATACTTCCAGCAAGAAATATATCGAAGAGTTGGCGCTGGACTAGCCGAAAATCTGAGTTTATCGGAAGCTTGGTCTAAAATTCCTGAAAAATTAGCTTTTTATGATTACATTGGTAATAATCCGGCAAAAGGGGGATTATTCAGAGCGGGATCAATGGACAGCGGAGATGGAATAGCTGTTGGGTGGTTGGGTCACCCCGTCTTTAGAGATAAAGAAGGGCGCGAGCTTTTTGTACGCCGTATGCCCACTTTTTTTGAAACATTCCCGGTAGTTTTGGTAGATGGAGACGGAATTGTGAGGGCCGATGTTCCTTTTAGAAGGGCAGAATCAAAGTATAGTGTTGAACAAGTAGGTGTAACCGTTGAGTTCTATGGTGGCGAACTCAATGGAGTCAGTTATAGTGATCCTGCTACTGTGAAAAAATATGCTAGACGTTCCCAATTAGGTGAAATTTTTGAATTAGACCGGGCTACTTTGAAATCCGATGGTGTTTTTCGTAGCAGTCCAAGGGGTTGGTTCACTTTTGGGCATGCTACGTTTGCTTTGCTCTTCTTTTTCGGACACATTTGGCATGGTGCTAGAACCCTGTTCAGAGATGTTTTTGCTGGTATTGATCCAGATTTGGATGCTCAAGTGGAATTTGGAGCATTCCAAAAACTTGGAGATCCAACTACAAAGAGACAGGTAGTCTGATACAAGATTGCTACGGTATCTTTCGCCTCTATTTTTTTTATTTGAATTGAATAGGGTACCTAAGAAATCTTGACTTGAATTACCCACTTTTCTTTTATTTTTTCCCTTTTTTATATGGTAAATGATCCAAAATGAATAGGTGTGGAAGCTATAATTGTAAACCACGATCGAATCTATGGAAGCATTGGTTTATACATTCCTTTTAGTCTCGACTTTAGGGATAATTTTTTTCGCTATCTTTTTTCGAGAACCGCCAAAGGTTCCTACTAAAAAAACGAAATGATTTTTCATTATCTCAACTGAAGTTGAAGTAATGAGCCGACCATATTATATAGGTCGGCTCATTTACTTCAACTAGTCTAGTCCCCGTGTTCTTCGAATGGATCTCTTAATTGTTGAGAGGGTTGCCCAAAAGCGGTATATAAGGCGTACCCGGTAAAGCTTACAAGTAAACCAGATATGGAGATGGCGACTAGGGTTGCTGTTTCCATTTTGAGATAATTTCAAGATCACAATGGATCTACGATAAGATCGTTTATTTACAACTACAACGGAATGGTATACAAAGTCAACAGATCTCAACCAATGATTAAATAGGATTTATGGCGACACAAACCGTTGAAGGTAGTTCTAGATCTAGGCCAAGACAAACTAACGTAGGGAGTTTATTGAAACCATTGAATTCAGAATATGGTAAAGTAGCTCCGGGCTGGGGGACTACACCACTTATGGGAATCGCAATGGCTCTATTTGCGATATTCCTATCTATTATTTTGGAAATTTATAATTCTTCCGTTTTACTGGATGGAATTTCAATGAGTTAGGTTCATAAAAACAAGGAAGTCCTTGTTTTTCGATCAAAATAACAAATTTACTTAAGACTCGGATTTATAGACCATTCTGGTAGTTCGACTGTGGAATTTATTTGTTTCGGTATTTCCGGAATATGAGCGTGTGACTTGTTATAATTGATCCTATTGATAATACAGAGAAAGAGCCTGTCGTCTCTATCAAGATGATTCTACCTCGTCAGATATTGATTCTAGTATCTGGAGCACGGAATATATAGAATAGATCAAGAAAAGAAATATTTGAACTATGATTCATACCTACTATTCAGACCCCGCGACCGGACTCAAAAAAAGATGTCAGATAAGTATTTTATAAAGCAAACGATTTTTCTTTCTTCAGACTTCTTTTGTCCGAAGGACAAAGATTTTGTTGAGTCATTACATCTACTCATTGAATAAGTGATCATCAAATGGTTTTTACTCAGAGAACCTTTGAGTTTAGCTTGGGGCGAAATCATCGTGGTTCTAGTATGAATCTGAGGTTTTAATTGATTCATAGGGTCTCAACAAGAGAATTCCTATCAATAGTAAAACAAGAGTAAATCCGCATTACGTACAAAAAATAGGGAAGAGAAGATTCAAGAGGCCCATAACGATCGACATAAAGAAAGACGGACGAGCCAGCTTGATATTTTTTGGCATTATCATCACAAAGAAAGAAGAGATTCCGTCTTTTTGTTACTTACTATCTTCGGGACAAATCGAATCAAATCAAGCGAATAAGAATAAGAAGTTTTGCACTTTCTATATTCGTGGAAACTAGTATTTGTGTGTTTCTGTTTGAGCCGTACGAGATGAAATTCTCATATACGGTTCTCAGAGGGGGAGTCTTCTTAGATTACCTATCTCAATAAAGTATATGATTGGTTCGAGGAACGTCTCGAGATTCAAGCGATTGCAGACGATATAACTAGTAAGTATGTTCCTCCTCATGTCAACATATTTTATTGTCTAGGGGGGATCACACTTACTTGTTTTTTAGTACAAGTAGCTACGGGTTTTGCTATGACTTTTTACTATCGTCCAACCGTTACAGAGGCTTTTTCCTCTGTTCAATACATAATGACTGAAGCCAATTTTGGCTGGTTAATCCGATCAGTTCATCGATGGTCAGCAAGTATGATGGTTCTAATGATGATTCTGCACGTATTTCGTGTGTATCTTACAGGGGGATTTAAAAAACCCCGCGAATTAACTTGGGTTACAGGTGTAGTTTTGGGTGTATTGACTGCATCTTTTGGTGTAACTGGTTATTCCTTACCTCGGGACCAAATTGGTTATTGGGCAGTAAAAATCGTGACGGGTGTACCTGACGCTATTCCTGTAATAGGATCGCCTTTGGTAGAGTTATTGCGTGGAAGTGCTAGTGTCGGCCAATCCACTTTGACTCGTTTTTATAGTTTACACACTTTTGTACTGCCTCTTCTTACTGCCGTATTTATGTTAATGCACTTCCCAATGATACGTAAGCAAGGTATTTCGGGTCCTTTATAGAGAAAACAGATCATAGATATTTGTCATTTCTCATATGCATATATCATATTGGGGAAGGAACAATAGTATTTCATTGCTACAAATATGGATTATTGAATAAAAAAAAGATAAGACATATTATTTAGATACTTCTCTTCAACTCCGAAGTATTGTATTTTTTATTTAATACGAATAGTTGAAGTGG